TATCATTGATTAGTAGTAATTTATTAGTAGGAGGCGAACTTTATGAAAACAGAAGTATACGCTTTAGGTCAACATATATCTATGTCTGCTCACAAAGCGCGAAGAGTAATTGATCAAATTCGTGGGCGTTCCTACGAAGAAACACTTATGATATTAGAACTCATGCCTTATCGAGCATGTTATCCCATTTTCAAATTAGTTTATTCTGCAGCAGCAAATGCTAGTTTCAATATGGGTTCGAATGAAGCAAATTTAGTCATTAGTAAAGCCGAAGTAAATGAAGGTAGTATCGTGAAGAGATTAAAACCTCGAGCTCGAGGGCGTAGTTTTGCCATACAAAAACCTACCTGCCATATAACTATTGTAATGAAAGATATATCCTTAGGTGGATATATAGATACCGACTCTATTAAGTGGTCACAAAAACCAAAATGGAAAAAAAAGGATAGAACTATGTCGTATTATGATATGTATAGTAATAGTAATGGGGGAACATGGGACAAAAAATAAATCCAATTGGTTTCAGACTTGGTACAACCCAAGGTCATCATTCCCTTTGGTTCGCACAACCAAAAAATTATTCTGAGGGTCTGCAAGAAGATCAAAAAATAAGAAATTATATCAAGAATTATGTACAAAAAAATATGAAAACATCCTCTGGCGTTGAGGGAATTGCGCGTATAGAGATTCAAAAAAGAATCGATCTGATCCAAATCATAATCTATATGGGATTTCCAAAAATATTAATTGAAAGTCGACCCCGAGGAATCGAAGAATTACAGATGAATTTACAAAAAGAATTTAATTCTGTAAATAGAAAACTTAACATTGCTATCACACGAATTGAAAAGCCTTACGGAAACCCTAATATTCTTGCAGAATTTATAGCCGGCCAATTAAAAAATAGAGTTTCTTTTCGCAAAGCAATGAAAAAGGCTATAGAATTAACTGAACAAGCAGATACAAAAGGAATTCAAGTGCAAATTGCAGGACGTATCGACGGAAAAGAAATTGCGCGTGTTGAATGGATCAGAGAGGGTAGGGTTCCACTACAAACCATTCGAGCTAAAATTGATTATTGTTCCTATACAGTTCGAACTATCTATGGGGTATTAGGCATCAAAATTTGGATATTTATAGACGGGGAATAATAAAATAAACCTTTATTTCCCTTTGCATTCTATCCGGCGATGGAACAAAAAGAGAAATTGATTTCTTATTTTTATTTTCTCTTCAATAAAAAAATGAACAAACAATTATAATTCTATAGGGTTTAATAAAAATTAAATTAATCTTTTGATAAAATTGCTATGCTTAGTGTGTGACTCGTTGGTTTTTTGAGGGTTAGTAACCAGCCCCATAGTATAAACAAATAACTATAGAAGTAATAACCAACTCATCCCTTCGTATTATCTGGATCCAAAGAACCAGTCAAGATATGATATATTGTTCATATTGTTGTAGCAACTGAAATACTTTTTCATTAAAAAATCTGCTTCTAAGTTGTCAATAGAAATAAAAAAGAAAGGGATGGATAAATGGAAGGATGAAAGAAAGAAAGAAAAAGAATATGGATGATATAAAATTCCAATATGTAAGGTCTATGAGTCATCTCATAAAAAATCTGTGTAATAAAGCATCAATAAGGATTCATCATTAAAAGGATCTGCTCATCGAACAAAAAATAAAGAGCTTCGAGCCAATAAAGACTAAGAATATTGACTCAAGAACTAATAGCTCCATTGTAGAATTCAGACCTAACCATTAAGTAAGAAGGGATGGGAACGATGGAACCTGTGAATTCAAAAGATTCTAGTGAAAATGAATTCGAACGATTCATTGATCGGGATGGCGGAACCGACCAGAAACCAATTAATCTATTCGGAAAAGTTATGAACTTAATGATAGAACTGAAATAGAAATTGAAAGAGTAAATATTCGCCCGCGAAAACTTTATTTTCTTGGATTGCTAAATTTAGGGTCAATCCAATACGATAAAGAGTAAAACACAAGAAAGATTCCTTTTAACATTCTAAATCTAAAATAGATAAATATAAGAAAAAAAAGTTATTTAATATATTTAGTTATCTATTATCTATACTATATATACAAACAAGATATAAAAATTAATAATAGATTTGATCTAGATTAAATGAAATCCATGAGTCAGCAGATTACTTATTAAATACATGTATATCTTAATTCAAATTATATCTTAATTGAATTCTAAATCTTTAATTTGAATTTATTTTTATTCGCGAGGAGCTGGATGAGAAGAAACTCTCACGTCCAGTTCTGTAGTAGAGATGGAATTCAAAACAAACCATCAACTATAACCCCAAAAGAACCAGATTCCGTAAACAACATAGAGGAAGAATGAAGGGAATATCTTATCGAGGTAATACTATTTGTTTTGGTAAATACGCTCTTCAGGCACTTGAACCCGCTTGGATCACATCTAGGCAAATAGAAGCAGGTCGACGAGCAATGACACGAAATGCACGTCGCGGTGGAAAAATATGGGTTCGTATATTTCCAGATAAACCAGTTACAGTAAGACCCGCAGAAACACGTATGGGTTCAGGTAAAGGCTCTCCCGAATATTGGGTAGCTGTTGTTAAGCCTGGTCGAATTCTTTATGAAATGGGTGGAGTAACAGAAAATATAGCCCGAAGGGCTATTTCAATAGCAGCGTCCAAAATGCCTATACGAGCTCAATTTATAATTTCGGGCTAAAAAAGAAATAGGCCCTAATTAAAAATAGCGGATGCAGGTTTCTTTTTTTGGACAAATAATATTTCTTTTTTTTCTTTGACCTTTGTATTGTAAAAACGGATAAAAAAAAAATGATATGATTCAACCTCAGACCCATTTGAATGTAGCAGATAACAGCGGGGCTCGAGAATTGATGTGTATTCGAATCATAGGAGCTAGTAATCGTCGATATGCTCGTATTGGTGACGTTATTGTTGCTGTGATCAAAGACGCAGTTCCAAACATGCCTCTACAAAGATCAGAAGTGGTCAGAGCTGTAATTGTACGTACTTGTAAAGAACTTAAACGTGACAACGGTATGATAATACGATATGATGACAATGCTGCAGTTGTGATTGATCAAGAAGGAAATCCAAAAGGAACTCGAGTTTTTGGTGCGATTGCCCGAGAATTGAGACAGTTCAATTTTACTAAAATAGTTTCATTAGCTCCCGAGGTATTATAAAATGAGACCACGATATGGTTATAGTAGGGTATTTAAAAGAAATAGATTAAGATTCATTTAGTAGATTTTGTCTCACGTATATACCTTTTAAAATTAATATTCATAAACAAATACGTAAAAAAAAAAAAAAAGAAAAACATGTTGATTATATCCAAATTTGGAGGCACCAATAATTTTAATTAATCATGGGTAGTGATACTATTGCTGACATAATAACCTCTATACGAAATGCCGATATGTATAGAAAAAGCGTGGTTCGAGTAGCATCTACTAATATCAGCGAAAGTATTGTGAAAATACTTTTACGAGAGGGTTTTATCGAAAACGTGAGAAAACATCGAGAAAACAACAAATATTTTTTGGTTTTAACCCTACGACATAGAAGGAATAGGAAAAGCACTTATAGAAATCTTTTAAATTTAAAACGGATCAGTCGGCCGGGTCTACGAATCTATTCTAACTATCAAAGAATTCCTAGAATTTTAGGTGGGATGGGTGTTGTAATTCTTTCTACATCTCGGGGTATAATGACAGACCGAGAGGCTCGACTAGAAAGAATAGGCGGAGAAATTTTGTGTTATATATGGTAATCTTTCTAATATCCGAATTGAATATGAAACTTCTTATTTGCGAAAAAGAAAAGAGAAGTGCTGGGTTGTCTAATAGGGTTCTTCCTCCACTAGTTAATACTTCAAGGGGGTTTTGCCTGGAATGAAAGAACAAAAATGGATTCATGAAGGTTTAATTACTGAATCGCTTCCCAACGGTATGTTCCGGGTTCGTTTAGATAATGAAGATATGATTCTAGGTCATGTTTCAGGAAAGATCCGACGTAGTTTTATACGGATACTGCCAGGCGATAGAGTCAAAATTGAAGTAAGTCGGTATGATTCAACCAGAGGTCGTATAATTTATCGACTCCGCAACAAAGATTCGAAAGATTAGGTGTTTCCCTATTTATTTCACCATTAAAAATTGAAAATTTCAAGAAACTTATTTTCTTCCAAGAAGTAGATTCAAAATTAAAGTAAGGAGTGGCAAATATGAAAATAAGAGCTTCCGTTCGTAAAATTTGTGAAAAGTGTCGACTAATACGTCGTAGGGGACGAATTATAGTAATTTGTTCGAACCCAAGACATAAACAAAGACAAGGATAATAAGGCTCATTAAAGACCTGATATACAAATAGGGGATCTGTTTTGACATGAAATGGATATATCCATATATCTCTGACTCAAATTTATGAGATGATAAAATATGGCAAAAGCTATACCGAAAAAGGGTTCACGTGGACGTATTGGTTCACGTAAGAGTACACGTAAAATACCAAAGGGGGTTATTCATATTCAAGCAAGTTTCAATAATACCATTGTGACTGTTACAGATGTACGGGGGCGAGTGGTTTCTTGGTCCTCTGCCGGTACTTGTGGCTTCCGAGGTACAAGAAGAGGGACACCATTTGCTGCTCAAACCGCAGCGGCAAATGCTATTCGTGCAGTAGTAGATCAAGGTATGCAACGAGCAGAAGTCATGATTAAAGGTCCCGGTCTCGGAAGAGACGCAGCATTACGAGCTATTCGCAGAAGTGGTATACTATTAACTTTCGTACGGGATGTAACTCCTATGCCACATAATGGCTGTAGACCCCCGAAAAAAAGACGTGTATAGAAAAAAAAATGGAAGATATTTCAATAGCAAGAGAAACAAGAGAAATAAATGATTCAATGATCTGATCAAAAAATATTATTATGGTTCGAGAGAAAATAACAGTATCTACTCG